ATGGAAAAAGAATATAAAAATATGGGACAAAAAATAAATCCACTTGGTTTCAGACTTGGAACAACTCAAAGTCATCATTCTTTTTGGTTCGCAAAATCAAAGAATTTTTCCATGGGTCTACAAGAAGATGAAAGAATACGGAATTGTATTAAGGACTATGTAAAAAAAAATAAGAAAATATCCTCAGGTTTCGAAGGAATTGCCCGTATAGTAATTCAAAAAAGAATAGATTTGATTCAGGTCATAATCTACATTGGATTTCCCAACTTATTAATAGAAGGACGGACACGGGGAGTCGAAGAATTACAGATGAATGTACAAAAAAAGTTTCATTCTGTAAACCGGAGACTCAATATTGCTATCACAAGAATTGAAAAGCCTTATGGACAACCTAATATTCTTGCAGAATATATAGCTTTACAATTAAAAAATAGAGTCTCATTTCGAAAGGCAATGAAAAAAGCTATTGAATTAACTGAACAAACGGATACAAAAGGAATTCAAGTGCAAATTGCAGGACGTATCGACGGAAAAGAGATTGCACGTGTCGAATGGATCAGAGAAGGCAGGGTTCCCTTACAAACAATTCGCGCTAAAATTGATCACTGTTCCTATACAATTAGAACTATCTATGGAGTCTTAGGCATCAAAATTTGGATATTTGTAAACCAAGAATAAGAAAATAAGAATAATGGACCTTTCTTTATCTCGCCATTCTGCTCATCGATAAAAAAGATTTAGAAACTCTTTTCTTATTTTTTTCTTAATCAATTAATCAAAGAAAAACAAACAATTATAATTCTATAAGGTTGAATAAAAATTTGATTTACCCTTTGATTTCATTTAGATTTTATTATAATTGCTATGCTCAGTGTGTGACTCGTTAGTTTTTTCTTTAGAGTTTAGAATTTAGATTGAAAAAAGAAAAAAGAAACAGTCTGGCCCGACTATAAACTTAGTAACTATCAAAACTCAAGAAACTCAAAATTAAAAACCAACTTATTGCTTCGTATTGTCGAGATCCCAAGAAACAGTCACTATATGACTGAATCGATCATATAGTTGTAGCAACTGAAATTCTTTTTTTTTAATAAAAAAGAAATCTGATTATGAATTGTGAAAAAAAAAAGGGGGATGTGGAAAAATGGAAGGATGATAGAAAGAGAGAATAAAGATATCAATGATATATGATTCCCATATGTATGGTTTATGAAGAATTAACTCATAAAAAAAAATAAAAAAGGCAGTGTTATAAAGCATAAACATCAATATATATCAATATATAATAAAATATAATAAAAATAAAAAATATCTAATTACACTAATTACAATAGAATAAGAAATATACAAATAAAAAATAGAAACTATAGAAGAAAATAAATTAAATAAATGAAATTAAAATAATAATCTAAATAATAGAAAATAGAGAATAATTGAATCGAGCTTCGGGTTAAGAAAAACTGAGGAGATTAACTCGCAAACAAATAACAAATTTTGTTGAGAGCTCCATTGCAGAGTTCAAAGCCTAAGCATTAATAGAGAAGCTATGGGAACGATGGAACCCGTGATTACATAGGATTTTCTTGAAAACGAATCAATCCTAATGATTCATTGGGTAGGATGGCGTAATGAACCAAAAAAATATATTTATTCTGAATGGTCATGAATTGACCCTACAAATGAAGGAGGAAAGAGTCAATATTCGCCCGCGAAACCTTTCTTTATTTTTCTTTAATTTCAGAATTTCTTTTATTAGAAATTTTGATAAAATAAAAAGATAAAATAAAATAGAAAAACACACCTAGTTATATATAAAGCTACCTATGTAACAAATCCAAAAATTCAATATAAAAAATTAGTATATTCTTTATTTTGATAGAATGAAATACAGAAATACATGTGTATATTGTGTATATATAATATTTAATATTATTGAATCATTTCATTCGTGAGGAGCTGGATGAGAAGAAACTCTCATGTCCGGTTTTGCAGTAGAGATGGAATTCAGAAACAACCATCAACTATAACCCCAAAAGAACCAGATTTCGTAAACAACATAGAGGTCGAATGAAGGGAATATCTTGCCGAGGCAATCAGATTTGTTTTGGCAGATACGCTCTTCAGGCACTTGAACCTGCTTGGATCACAGCTAGACAAATAGAAGCAGGGCGAAGAGCAATGACACGATATGCGCGTCGTGGTGGAAAGATATGGGTACGTATCTTTCCCGACAAACCTGTTACTGTGAGACCTACAGAAACACGTATGGGTTCGGGAAAGGGATCCCCCGAATATTGGGTATCCGTTGTTAAACCGAGCCGAATACTTTATGAAATTAGTGGAGTATCAGAAACTGTAGCCAAAGCTGCTATGAAAATAGCAGCATGCAAAATGCCTATACGAACTCAATTTGTTATTTCAGGATAGGTAAACAAAAGTAAAAGAAGAAGGAGTATGGATAATGAAAAAACAACTACGGATTTCTTTATCTCTGGACAGACAATATTTCTTTTTTTTTTTTTTTTATTATCCCTTGCATTTAAAAAAGAGATTAAAATAAAAATGATATGATTCAACCTCAGACCCTTTTGAATGTAGCGGATAACAGTGGAGCTCAAGAATTGATGTGTATTCGAATCATAGGAACTGGTAATCACCGATATGCTCATATTGGCGATGTTATTGTTGCTGTAATCAAAGAAGCAGTGCCCAACATGCCTCTAGAAAGATCAGAAATAATTAGAGCTGTGATTGTACGCACGTGTAAAGAACTCAAACGTGACAACGGCATGATAATACGATATGATGACAATGCAGCGGTTATCATTGATCAAGAAGGAAATCCAAAAGGAACTCGAATCTTTGGTGCGGTTGCTCGAGAATTGCGACAGTTGAATTTTACTAAAATAGTTTCATTAGCACCCGAGGTCTTATAGATTCTTATAGATGAAAATAGGATATATCCTATCTATATTCTATATATAGAATATTCAAATATCTGAAATAGATCTGATTAATAGATTGTGTCTCATGTATATACTTTAAATTTCTTAGAAATTTTAATAATGAAATAATAAAAAAATTTAATAAAAAATAAAACAAAAAAGAAGCATGTTGATTATATCAAAATTAGAAGGCACCAATAACTATAGTTCATCATGGGTAGGGACATTATTGCCGATATAATAACTTCTATAAGAAATGCTGACATAGATCAAAAAGGAAGAGTTCAAATAGTATCTACTAATATCACTAAAAACATTGTGAAAATACTTTTACGAGAAGGTTTTATTGAAAACGTTCGAAAACATCAAGAAAGTCAAAAAAATTTCTTGGTTTCAACCTTACGACATAGAAAGACTAGGAAAGGGAATAAAATAAAATTAAAACGTATCAGCCGACCCGGTCTACGAATCTATTCCAACTATCAACGAATTCCTAAAATTTTAGGTGGAATGGGAATTGTAATTCTTTCTACTTCTCGAGGTATAATGACAGATCGAGAAGCTCGACTAGAAAAAATTGGAGGAGAAATTTTGTGTTATATATGGTGATTCTCCTGGGGTACCCTAATTTTCTCTTGAACTTACTATTTGTAAAAGAGAGAGGAGAAGTGAATTATAGAACTCTTCCTCTATTAATTAATACTTAAAGGGGGTTCCCTGGAATGAAAGAACAAAAATTGATTCATGAGGGTTTAATTACTGAATCACTTCCCAACGGTATGTTCCGAGTTCGATTAGATAATGAAGATCTAATTCTAGGTTATATTTCAGGGAGAATCCGACGCAGTTTTATACGTATACTACCCGGAGATAGAGTCAAAATCGAAATGAGTCGTTATGATTCAACCAGGGGACGTATAATTTATAGACTTCGCAAAAAAGATTCGAACGATTAGATCATTCTTTGAAACATCCTTTTCGTAGGGATATAATTCGAAGTTCAAAAATGCAATAAACTAATTTTTGTTTCAAAAAAAATAGATTCAGAATGAAAATAAGGAATGATAAATATGAAAATAAGGGCTTCTGTTCGTAAAATTTGTGAAAAATGTCGTTTGATTCGTAGGCGGGGTCGAATTATAGTCATTTGTTCCAATCTGAGACATAAACAGAGACAGGGGTAATCCTTCTCAAGTTCTAAATCAAGAACTTTTTAAAAGAAAAACCCATGTACATCATGTACATGTAAAAAGAAAGGATTCGTTTTTATATTAAATAGCTATCCCCGTATCTTTCTGATTCTTCTTTCTTTTTATTTTATTCTTATGAATATGATCTAATAAAATATGACAAAACCTATAGCAAAAATTGGTTTACGTAAGAATGCACGTATTGGTTCAAAAAAGAATGAACGTAGAATACCAAAAGGAGTTATTCATGTTCAAGCGAGTTTCAACAATACTATTGTAACTGTTACAGATGTACGAGGTCGGGTGGTTTCTTGGGCTTCCGCAGGTACTTCTGGATTCAGAGGCACAAGAAAAGGAACACCCTATGCTGCTCAAGCCGCGGCATTTAATGCTATTCGTACATTAGTTGATCAGGGTATGCAACGAGCAGAAGTTATGATAAAGGGTCCAGGTCTCGGAAGAGATGCGGCATTACGAGCCATTCGGAGAAATGGGATGCTATTAAGTTTCGTACGTGATGTAACACCCATGCCGCATAATGGATGTCGCCCCCCTAAAAAAAGACGTGTGTAGAAATAATAATTCAAGAGATTCCAAGAGAAATAAATGATTCAATGATCTGATCCAATAATCATAAATAAAAGAAAAATAATAGTATGGTTCGAGAAGAAGTAGCAGGATCCACTCGAACACTAAAGTGGAAATGTGTTGAATCAAGAGTAGACAGCAAGCGTCTTTATTATGGTCGTTTTGTTCTGTCCCCGCTTATGAAAGGTCAAGCCAATACCATAGGTATTGCCATGCGAAGGGCTTTACTTGGAGAAATAGAAGGAACATGTATCACACGTGCAACATCTGAAAATGTTCTGCATGAATATTCTACGATAGAGGGTATTGAAGAATCAGTACATGAGATTTTAATAAATTTGAAAGAGATTGTATTGAAAAGTAATCTCTATGGAGTTAGGGGCGCATCCATTTGCGTCAGGGGACCTAAATACATAACAGCTCAAGATATTATCTCACCACCTTCTGTACAAATAGTTGACACGACACAGCATATAGCTAACCTGACAGAACCAATTGATTTGTGTATTGAATTACAAATCAAGAGAGATCGTGGATATCATATGAAATCCACAAATGAATCTCACGATGGAAGTTATCCTATAGATATTGTATCTATGCCTGTTCGAAATGCAAATCATAGTATTCATTCTTATGGGACTGGGAATGAAAAACAAGAGATACTCTTTCTAGAAATATGGACGAATGGAAGTTTAACTCCTAAAGAAGCACTTTATGAAGCTTCTCGTAATTTGATTGATTTATTGATTCCTTTTCTACATGCAGAGGAAGAGTACATGAATTTAGAGGAAAATGAAAACAGATGGAATCTACCCTTTTTTTCCTTTCAAGACAGATTCACTAATCTCAAGAAAAACAAAAAAGGAATTCCATTGACATGTATTTTTATTGACCAATCAGAATTGTCTTCCAGGACCTATAATTGTCTCAAAAGGTCCAATATACATACATTATTGGACCTTTTGAATCACAGTCAAGAAGATCTTATGAAAATGGAATATTTTCGCATAGAAGATATAAAAAAGATATTGGGCACTCTACAGAAGCATTTTGCAATCAATTTACCTAAGAAAAAGTTTTCATTTTAAATCCATTGGAATTTTTTAGTTTTTAGAATTATAAATAAAATAAAAAATAATAGAATAAGTTTTGAATCTCCGACACGGTCCATATATTTGCAGAATAGATACATAATAAGATTGAGGTATCTAGGGAAGATCCAGAAGAGGATCTTCCTTAGATACCTATGTCGTGGTATTTAACTTTGAAAAAGACCTAAAGTGAGGGATTTATCGATAGGTAAAGTTGCTCCAATACCTAACCAAAGAGCTACTGCGGTACCGATCAAAAATACTGTTGTAGCTACTGGACGACGAAATGGATTTTGGAATTTATTGACATTCTCCAAAAAAGGTACTGTCAATAATCCTATTGGTACTGAAACCATTAAAAGAACACCCAATAATTTATTGGGCACTGTGCGAAGTATTTGAAATACGGGAAAGAAGTACCATTCGGGTAATATTTCCAACGGAGTTGCAAACGGATCCGCCGGTTCACCTATCATTGACGGCTCTAGAACTGCTAAACCCACACTACATGCAATAGTGCCTAGGATTACTACTGGAAAGATATATAAAAGATCATTGGGCCATGCGGGTTCTCCATAATAATTATGTCCCATCCCTTTAGCCAATTTAGCTCTTAATACAGGATCATTCAAATCAGGTTTCTTTGTTATTTGGATAGGTTAACTCTTGTGGATCCATCCCCCAAAAGAACCGGACATGATAATTTTTTATCATCCGGCTCGAGCAAGAATCAAAAGAATCACAGAAATAGATCCATAGAACATAAATAGGTCCATAGAAAACCTATATTTTATACATATCTACATATATAATGTAGAATGACTCTATGTAATAAACTCTTTATCAAATTCCATTTCCCCGAGTTTCAACGATTCATTATTCATTGCAAATAATTCAGTTCTGGCAACAGGGAAATGCTCAATATCCAAGTCGGCTTACAAATTTGATCATGATCAAGTGCTTTTTGGATTGTCTCATATCTTTTGGTTGGTATTTATCCTCACAACATCTCGATTGTATTACATAAACAAAATACAAAGTTTTTACTTGTTACTAATAAAGTCTAGCCCCTGTTCTTCCTTAGATCCCTTATTTAACTCCGATAGTATAATAGATCAGGGTCGATGCAAAGGAAATGAATGCATCTACATACTATAAAAAAATTACTAAGATTACTAAAAAATTACTAAAAAAAAAAAAATCAAACAAAGTAAATAAATAGAACATTGGATCATTCCACATCACTTATTCTAGGGATCTTACGGAGCCTTTTCATGTATGACATGATTCGGGTATGATCATAGAAAATATTCTCCTCAAGGTAAAACCGGCCTATCCTATGCTACATAAAGGGACTGACATGATGGTTGGATGTGGAGACACGTTGGGTTGTGAATTCCAACTTGGCGGATAAAATCATAGATCTGCATGGACCAATCAATAGTTCAAGTCACACACTCCCATAATCCATCCCCTTTTAGGAAAATATAGTTCAACTATTCGATTCGTATCAAATAAAAAATACTTCAGAATTGAATACAAGTATCCAAATAACATGCCTTATTTTTCAATAATACATATTTGTAGCAATAAAAGACTCTTGTTCCTCCCCTATATAATAAATTACAAATATCTATGATCTGCCTTCTCTATAAAGGACCCGAAATACCTTGCTTACGTATCATTGGAAAGTGCATTAACATAAATACGGCAGTAAGAAGAGGCAATACAAAAGTATGTAAACTATAAAAACGAGTCAAAGTGGACTGGCCCACACTAGCACTTCCACGTAAGAATTCTACCAAAGGTGATCCTATTATAGGAATAGCTTCAGGTACGCCTGTTACAATTTTTACTGCCCAATAGCCAATTTGGTCCCGAGGTAAGGAATAACCAGTTACGCCAAAAGATGCGGTCAATACAGCCAGAACTACCCCTGTAACCCAAGTTAATTCGCGGGGTTTTTTAAAACCCCCCGTAAGATACACACGAAATACGTGCAAGATCATCATTAGAACCATCATACTTGCTGACCATCGATGAACTGATCGAATTAACCAACCAAAGTTGGCCTCAGTCATTATGTATTGAACAGAGGAAAAAGCCTCTGTAACAGTTGGACGATAGTAAAAGGTCATAGCAAAACCCGTAGCTACTTGTACTAAAAAACAAGTCAGCGTAATCCCCCCTAAACAATAAAATATATTGACATGAGGAGGAACATATTTACTAGTTATATCATCTGCAATCGCTTGAATCTCGAGACGTTCCTCGAACCAATCATATACTTTATTGAGATAGGTAAACCAAGAAAGACTCCCCCTCTTAGAGCCGTATATGAAAATTTCATCTCGTACGGCTCAAGCCGAAACACACAAATACTGGTTTCAACGGATATGGAATAGAGAGTTTCAAACTTCTTGTGGCTTAGCCACTTGACTCGATTTGACCCAAAGATACGAAGTAAGAAAAATCCGGAATCTCTTCTTTGTGATGATAATGCCAAGAAATACAATATCAAGTTGGCTCATCTATCTTTCTTTATGTTAATCATGACAGGCCTCTTGAATCTTCTCTTCCCTATCTTTTTTTTTTTATAGGAATTCTCTTGTTGAGACCCTATGAATCAATTGAAACCTCAGATTCATACTAGAACCACGATGATTTAAGAAAACCAAAGCTAAACTCAAAGGATTTCTGAGTAAAAACCATTTGATCATCACTTCTTCAATGAATGTAATAACTCAACAAAATCTAGAGAAAGAGGTTTCTTTCGGAAGTATGAAGGAAAAAATTGTTTGATTTAGAAAAGACCTATTTCCCTATTTCCATTTTTTTTTAATCCGGTTGCGAGGTCTGAATAATAGGTATGAATCATAGTTCAACTATTTCTTTTCTTGATCTATTCTATATAGTCCGTGCTCCAGAGACTAGAATAAATATCTGACGAGGTAGAATCATCTTGATAGAGATGACAGGTCCATTCTCTGTATTATCAATAGGATCAATTATAACAAGTCACACGCTCATATTCCGGAAATGAAATATCGAAACAAATAAATTTCACGATCGAACTACCAGAATGGTCTATAAATCCAAGTCTTAGGTAATCTTAAGTTGAAGTATTCAGTATCTTAAGCATTAAGTAAGTATAAGTAAAATAATCTTTTTGCTAGGACTTACTAGTTTTTATGAACTAATTAATTGAAATTCCATCCAGTAAAACAGATGAATTATAAATTTCTAAAATAATAGATAGAAATATTGCAAATAGAGCCATTGCAACTCCCATAAGTGGTGTAGTCCCCCACCCTGGAGCTACTTTTCCATATTCCGAATTCAATGGTTTCAATAAACTCCCTACGCCAGTTGATCTTGGCCCAGATCTAGAACTACTCTCAACGGTTTTTGTAGCCATAAATCCTCTTTCATCATGGGTTTAAATCTGTTGACTTTGTATACCATTCCGTTGTAGTTGTAAATAAACAACATTATCGTGATCCTTTGTGATCTTGAAATTATCGAAAAATGGAAACAGCAACCCTAGTCGCCATCTCCATATCCGGTTTACTTGTAAGCTTTACTGGGTATGCCTTATATACCGCTTTTGGGCAACCCTCTCAAAAATTAAGAGATCCCTTCGAAGAACATGGGGACTAGTTGAAGTAATGAGCTCCAATATTAATATGGGGGCTCATTACTTCAATGGAAATAATGAAAAATCATTTCATTTTTTTAGTTGGAACTTTAGGTGGTTCTCGAAAAAAGATAGCGAAAAAAATTATCCCTAAAGTCGAAACTAAGAGGAATATATAAACCAATGCTTCCATAGATTCGATCGTGGTTTACAATTATAGCTTCCACACCTATTCATTTTGGATTATTTACTAAAGAAATTCAAATTTGAGATTTACAATTTACTATTACTAACTATTACTATCTATATAGTATGTATATATAGATATAGTCATTCATATCTTATTACTATTTGATTATATTCTATTTCGAATTTTTCTATATTATTCTATTTATACATAAAAATATAGAAAAAAAGATAAATATATGAAATATAATGAAATATCTAAATACTAGAATAAAAGAAAAAATAGAGGCAAAAGATGGCAAAGGAATTTTGTATCAGACTACTTGTCTCCTTGTAGTTGGATCTCCAAGTTTTTGGAATGCTCCAAATTCCACTTGAGCATCCAAATCTGGATCAATACCGGCAAAAACATCTCTGAACAAGGTTCTGGCGCCGTGCCAAATGTGTCCGAAAAAGAAAAGCAAAGCAAACGTAGCATGCCCAAAAGTGAACCAACCCCTTGGACTACTACGAAAAACACCATCGGATTTCAAAGTAGCCCGGTCTAATTCAAAAATCTCACCTAATTGGGCACGTCTAGCATATTTTTTCACAGTAGCAGGATCACTATAAATGACTCCATTGAGTTCTCCACCACAGAATTCAACAGTTACCCCTACTTGTTCAACACTATACTTGGATTCTGCCCTTCTAAAAGGAACATCGGCCCTCACAATTCCGTCTCCATCTACCAAAACTACCGGAAATGTTTCAAAAAAGGTAGGCATACGACGTACAAAGAGTTCACGCCCTTCTTTATCTCTAAAGATGGGGTGCCCCAACCACCCAACAGCTATTCCATCCCCATTATCCATTGAGCCTGCTCTGAATAATCCCCCTTTCGCCGGATTATTACCAATGTAATCGTAAAAAGCTAATTTTTCGGGGATTTTAGACCAAGCTTCCGATAAGCTCAAATTTTCGGCTAGTCCGGCCCCAACTCTTCGATATATTTCTTGTTGGAAGTACCCCTGATCCCACTGATAACGAGTGGGACCAAATAATTCGATTGGAGTAGTTGCTGAACCATACCACATAGTTCCAGCAACTACGAAAGCTGCAAAAAAAACAGCAGCAATACTACTGGAAAGCACAGTTTCAATATTACCCATGCGTAATCCTTTGTATAAACGTTGAGGCGGACGGACACTAAGATGGAATAGACCCGCTAATATGCCCAATGTACCTGCTGCAATATGATGAGAAGCTATTCCCCCCGGAACAAAAGGATCAAAACCTTCCGCACCCCACGCTGGATTTACAGATTGTACTTTTCCCGTTAGTCCATAAGGATCAGACACCCATATACCAGGACCATATAATCCTGTTACATGAAATGCACCAAAGCCAAAGCAAGCAACTCCTGAGAGAAATAAATGAATTCCAAAGATCTTGGGCAAATCCAAAGAAGGTTTTCCCGTACGTTCATCACAGAATATTTCTAGGTCCCAATACACCCAATGCCAGATAGCTGACAAGAAGCACAAGCCAGAAAACAAAATATGTGCTCCTGCCACGCCTTCATAACTCCAAATGCCCGGATTCATTATAGTTCCTCCCGATATATTCCAACCCCCCCACGAATTGGTTATTCCTAAACGAGTCATGAAGGGTATAACGAACATGCCTTGTCTCCACATTGGATCAAGAACAGGGTCAGAGGGATCAAAAACCGCTAATTCATATAGAGCCATCGAGCCGGCCCAACCAGAAACTAGAGCTGTATGCATTATATGGACAGAAAGTAATCGACCGGGATCATTCAATACAACGGTATGAACACGATACCAAGGCAAACCCATGTAAATACCCCTTTCTGAAAAAGAAATAGACATTATGTAACTTTATCGCATTGGAAAAGACTAGACCGTGTATTTCACCTGTTTGGTAGATTTTTTATAGGAAAGGATTAATATTTATTTGTATTCCCTTCTTTTTATTTTTAATGAAATAGAATTCTTTCTATTTCTTTCTATTTAGAAGAACAAATAGAAACAGATCTTATTCTATACCCAATAAGTACCAATACGCAATGGGAGGATTTTTAGGGAAAAAAATGCATAGATACTTTTTTAGAATTCGAAATCATTCGAACAATCGGCTGATCCCATCGATCCCCTTCGTTACAATCTTTCTTTATTCATTCTGTATTCCTCTATGAACCTTCCAGTTCTATATATATATACTTATATATACTATAAAGTCTAGCTAGATAAGAATATTAAGTTCTATTTTATAGAATCTAAATAAGATTCTAAATAGAAAGAAGATTAAAAGATATAAAAATAGAATATAAGAATAGAAAAGAAAGAGAAAAAATGATGAAGACAATAAAACCATTGTTACGTTTCCATATTAAAGTAAAATATAGTACTTCATTTTTTTCTTTATCTTAATGCCCCTTGGTGTTCCAAAAGTACCTTTTCGGAGTCCTGGAGAGGAAGATGCAGCTTGGGTTGACGTATAGTGCGACTTGTCAGACAGATTGGTCATATGGTATTTCTCCGTTATCTCCCTCGATCGAGTATTCTATGTTTCGCCCAATCCAATAAATATATATTCATTTATTGAACCATCAATAATTCGGAGCGTGAAGCACAATAATTCCTATTGGGAATCAATATTATCAATTAAAATAATTGATGGTTTACTTGGACTGATAAAAGAAAGTATCCAGGCTCCGTTCAAAGAATACCAAATTGTAAATGGTAAGAGTAAAAGTAATAGAATGGGAGTGTAAATGTAGTAATTCTGAAATAAAGAATATAAAAAGAAAATAGAAATTTCATTAAATTCTTAATAATTTATTAAATTCATTATTAATGAAATAGAATATAACTTACTATAAGAGAATCTATTTTGTAGAATATATAAGAATTACACGATTACTGCTTGTATCATAGAGACTTACTATAGGGATAATTTTAAACTGCCTACCAATGGAGTAGTATGATGAATACATCGAATATTTTTGGGAAAGGTATGAAAAATTGAAAAAAAAAGAAGTGGTACTGGAATCATTTGACCTATATGCTCAAATGGAATTCGGGCAAATCTTCCCCCGGAGTAGAACAAGAACCTAAAAGAATTGAAAGGGCCCATTCAGGAACAAGAAAATGACATCGTAATTTGAATTTCGATGAAACAATACATCAATGAGAGGTTAGTTCAATAAGTTCATAAAATTCTTTTTGATTTTCTACATTATAGAATATAGGGAAGGGGAAGGAGAGCAAAACTCATGTTAAAAAAAAAAAGAAATAGGATTGGAATCGACACATTGATTTTTTTTCGCAATTCTTTCGAACCGTATGCATCCAAAGGTGCACGTACGGTTCCTCAGGGATACAATTTTGCCCTAATCAACCGACTTCATCGAGAAAGATTACTTTTTTTAGGCCAAGAGGTTGATAGCGAGATCTCGAATCAACTTGTTGGTCTCATGATATATCTCAGCATAGAAGATGATACTAGGGATCTTTATTTGTTTATAAATTCTCCAGGCGGATGGGTAATACCAGGAATAGCCATTTATGATACTATGCAATTTGTGTCACCGGATGTACATACAATATGTATGGGATTAGCCGCTTCAATGGGATCTTTCGTTCTGGTCGGAGGAGAAATTACCAAACGTCTAGCATTCCCTCACGCTTGGCGCCAATGAGTTTTTTTATTTGAAAAAAAAAAAAGAATACTATGCCTTCGCTGTATCGAATATGAATCAAATAAAGAATAAGTAATAATAGCATGGCAATTCGAGTTCGATATGAACAAACCTTTATTGTTTTTTTCTAACATGAGATTTTGTATCGAGATAGTAGTATGAAAGAAGGGTTATTCCCAATTTGATTTTATGTGTCAAGCAAGAGTCAATTTCAGCGTCACAAACCATTATTCTTCCACACCAGAAGTCTCTTTCTTCTTTTTATGTTATGAGAGAAAGAGTTAAAAAAAAATGGAAAAAATCATTTGATCCTTCTTGGATCCTATCAAAAAAAACTTTGGGATTGCTAAACCACAGACGAGATAAATATATAAAGCAACAGAACCATCATAGTATCTTTTTAACTACTACGAAAGGAAGGGTGGTAAATGGATCATTTAACTATTTGGATCGGATAGGTTCTATTTATTCTTTTCGATAGAATAGCTTCTATCGAAAAGATAAATTCCATTGCAGAGCCGTATGCAATGTACAAAAGATGCCCGTACGGTTGTTTAATTCTATTTTTTATTGTTCTTTTGATTCCCCCTTACTTTAATACTTTAACCCAATCGTGCAATATATAGATAGAAGAACCATTCATGATGTTATATCAATATCATCAGGGTTATGATTCACCAACCTGCTAGTTCTTTTTACGAGGCACAAGCAGGAGAATTTATTCTGGAAGCAGAAGAACTATTGAAGCTTCGCGAAACTCTCACAAAAGTTTATGTACAAAGAACGGGCAACCCTTTATGGGTTATATCCGAAGATATGGAAAGGGATGTTTTTATGTCAGCAACAGAAGCCCAAGCTCATGGCATCGTTGATCTTGTAGCGGTCGAAAATGATAATACTGGGGATTCCATATAAATATACGAATTCCTTTTAAAAATTGGAATTTCCCGTGTGAATAGAAATCATTCATAATCATCAACCATCAGGTTAAGATCGATCTAAACCAACCCCCCGCTCTATTCTATCTAGAATGAGATTCTATAGACACGCCATGCCAACCATTAAACAACTTATTAGAAACGCACGACAGCCAATAAGAAATGTCACGAAATCTCCCGCTCTTCGAGGATGTCCTCAGCGTCGAGGAACATGTACTAGGGTGTATGTGCGACTCGTTCATTTCAGATCATGAGTTTGAAAAATGTAAAAGTTTTTTACAGTATCAACGACCACTACCAATGAATTAGGATAGATATAGTGAAAGACGGCCTTTTAATTGACTAGTATCTAAAAATGAAGATCTATAATCTACTTAATTATGTTATGAATTTATGGTTTCTATTGGTGAAAATCCAATCACTCCATTTGAGATGAGAAGGAATTCTCCATTGGTAACAAATAGTTATCCATTAAGCGGAGGAAAAAGGTTATGCTCCTATTCCTTTTCTTGAAAAAACGGACTAACAGGGTCAGCTACCTAGCCAACTTTCCGAATTAAATGCCGTCACTGTATGGATAGCTTTTTTGTGAAAAGGACTATTACTTTATAATTAGAATTGAAAAAAGAATTCTAATTGAAAAATGAATGGGTAGAGCCAAAGAGTGTGAACTATACAAGTTCACGATAAAATTCGATGAAATGAAAGAAGAGGCTCCGGTGTATAGAGAGGACCTCACCGTTTCAGAAGTTACCATAGAAACGAGGAAACCCACTATTCTTTTTTATTTAGTAGCATTTTAATTTCTTATTTCCAGGCGAGATACCTACCTTGAAGAAAGAAAAAATCGTGGTCGGGAAGGTCATAGTCGCAAAAGCCATTGGAATTTATATTTTATATATCGGAAGAATCCGTTTTGTTATTAATCGACCGGAGGAAAAGGATGACTGAAAGAAGAGAAATCAATTAGTTATTCAAGAAAATTTCATTTGATTTGATTCAATGACCAGAGTTAAACGAGGATATACAGCTCGGAGACGTCGAAAAAAGATTCGTTTATTTGCATCAACCTTTATAGGGGCTCATTCAAGACTTACTCGAACAACTACTCAACAAAGAATGAGAGCTTTGGTTTCTTCTCATCGAAATAGGAGCAGGAAAAAGAGAGATTTTCGTCGTTTGTGGATCACTCGGATAAATGCGGTAACTCGTGAGGATAGGCTATTCTATAGTTATAGCCTATTCATACACAATCTGTACAAGAGACAATTGCTTCTGAATCGTAAAATACTTGCGCAAATAGCCCTATCAAATAAGAATTGTTTTGATATTATTTCAAAGAAAATCATTAATCAAAAATAAAAAAAAAAAAAGAATACAAATCAAATAAAGGAATAAAAGAATCTTAATTATTATACAGGAAACAAGAATGATTGAAACAGGATTTCCCGGAGAATGGACTCCGGGAAGATAGAAGAAAAAGAAATGAAGATTTGAGTAGTAGGAATAAACGAACATCTTTCAAGAAAAAAAGATTTCTTCCCCATTTTTACTTTATTTATAATTTTAGAGTTTATAATACAAGAATCAAATCTGGATTCTAGTTTTTTTGAGCAAAAAATTCATATTAATATGAGCTTGAGTTCCGATTGGACTTTTGAAGAGTCTATCTATTTATTTTTGGTTCTAGGACCAGTAGTTCTAGGGATCGACTCCACTCTCTCCAATTGTTTCTCATTATTACGAAAAGGTAACAAAGATAAAATACGAGCTTGTTTTATAGCAATAGTAATTAATCGTTGTTGTTTCAAAGTTAACCTATTTGTCCGTCTAGATAATATTTTTCCTTGTTCACTAAGAAATCGACTAATTAAACTCATGTTTCTATAATCGATTCGATCCCCCGATCCGATTGGGGGTAAACGTCTACGAAAAGATCGCTTGGATTTACGAAAAGGTTGTTTGGATTTATCCATGGTTTGTTTATTCCTTCTATATATCTATAGAAAATAATCTATAAAATAGAATACTTTTTTTTATTCATTTAATTAAGATTCGACCAAAATAGGATTTGGTTTGTATTCTATATGTTAAGATGTAAAGTTCTTAGTCTTCCCACTACTTGTAAAAATAACACAAGCATTCCGTTACATCTATTTCTTTATTTCCCCATGAATTGTATACTTTTGACAATAGCGACAAAATTTTCTAAATTCTAGTCGATTGGGTGTATTGTGTCGATTCTTTTGAGTAATATATCTAGAAATGCCCGGCGATTTTTTATTGACACCCTTTCGAACACAACAGGTACATTCCAAAATAACTATAATTCTAATATCTTTACCCTTGGCCATGAACCTCCTTTTCATTTTGGATCGACTTCACTTTAGAACTCTCTTCATTTTCTTTTTGATCCGAACCAAAGAAAAAGAAAAGAAAAAAGAATCTACATTCTATATCTATACTGTATTAACTATATTAATAAACTATATTAATAAAAGTTATTAACTAGAAATGGAATTTGTAAATATTTTCTTTTTCTAATTCTAATAATTCGAATGACTTCTAAGTACTAGAATCTAAAAAAGAATTACTATTAATTAATATAACTATAAAGAAAAAGAGTCATATTCATTAATAGAATAATATTACTAATAGAATAATATTACGAATATCATTAAATAATTAATTAATACAATTTTTTCTAACTATGAATTCTTCCTATCCTAATCTCAGTATCTTCTTCTTCTTTCTATGTTAGAATTTCGTGGAACCGCCCCTAGACTGGATCCACATTTCCATTTATTTTCCCCAAAATTCTATCGTAGATTCACTGTATTTTGACTGAGGTTCGATACACTCTTTCTCTTTCTTTTTTGAGAATAGAAAAGAAAAAGGAGGCGAAATTGGAGCCATGTTACGTAGAATTGTATCTCAAATCTTCTTCATTTTTTCACAGATCAATAAAAGAATTCAATCAAGATGAAAAAAAAGGGAATGACAAGGCATCTGGAAATAAACGATTAATTTCTATCAATAGACCTGCTAAAGACCCAAACCATAGAGTGGTTAGCACAGGTGCCGTTGAGAGATATGTTTTTATATCTCGCATTGAAAATCCTCCTTCGTCTTTTCTTTTTTTTTTTTTTTTTCTTATTTATTTCAATTCTTTATTTATATTGTATATTGTAATACATATATAGTCTCTAATACATAGAT